GTGAATCCAATCAAGCAGAATCGAATTCTGATACAAATCAACAACGAAATAAAAAAGCAATAAAAATAAAAGAAGCGTGGGAAAAAACTTATTAAATACCATTGACTCGGGTATCTAATAAGTTATACCTACTATTGGATTTGAACCAATGACTCCCGCCGTATGAAAGCAATACTCTAACCACTGAGTTAAGTAGGTCACTTATGTAACCAAAGAGACCCAAATAAAAGGAGCCCCTACCATACATGGATTATAAATATCATATTGCTTATAAGCAATAATAATCTAATCAATACTATTCCAAATCCAAAATGGACGATGTTATATTCTAGAATACTCATCTTGACAAGAAACGAAATCCATGATAAAATGGACATTACAAGCACTAACAAATACTAAGGGCTATAGCTCAGTTGGTAGAGCACCTCGTTTACACGCGCGCCGATGTTTTTCAGGGGAATCCTTATCCACTCAGAAAAATGGATCTTTTTGAGCAATCGATGTCTTACTCCATAACTTTGAGAGAACAATAGCATGACAAATGGTTCGGTCCGATTTTAGTGCCCCAAACGGATCCCATCGTTGATTTGAGATATTGATAAGGTTAATACTAGTACCTCAATGCTAGGCACATAATGGGTATAAGGACCTCAAAAAACCTCTTTTCGTACTATGAACTTTAAGGTGTATGAAGTTTCATATTTTATTTGTTAAGCCGAACGATAGAGATTTCATAAAATTAAAACGATCTAGCCCAGAGGCAGACCTACGTCAAAACCCCACCCTTGAAACACTTTGGTAATGCTCCCGGATCGTACTCCTAAATACTGAATCGGAGCATATGGAACCCTCTCCTTATCTTTTTTTCTTTTTAAGAAAAAAGAAAGATGGTAGATTGGCTGATTTTTCTATCAGTTAATGAAAGAGCCCAATGCAAAAAAAAAATGCGTGTTGGGTCTTTGAAACAGTTTCAATCATTTTGATAATAATAAGTTTGATCTGTTTTACCGAGAAGGTCTACGGTTCGAGTCCGTATAGCCCTAGATATAAACTAAAAAAATTTAAAATAAAAAATTGTCTAATTTGACTGTCTTGATTCTTGTTTGTTGCGTAGCTTGGGCTTAACCGGTTGCTTCATTGCTTCATCCTATAAACAAAATTTTGACTAAAAAATAACTCAAAGGAATTAACAACATAAAACTGAAAGCAAAATGTTTTGCAAGGGATCGAATCGAGCCTTTTCCAACCGTAAATAAATAAAGCAATCAACCCTTCGTCATTAATTTAATCTTCGAAGTTAAATTCCATAGGAATTTTCCTGCCCACAACCAAGCGGGAATGATATTCCTTTTCTTTGGTATAACTAATCTTAATTAATTTAAGAAGTAAAAATACTGCCACCTAAATCTAGGGAATAACCTAATGAATCTCTTTGCTTTGACACGTTTCTTGATAAGTTTCATTGTCAACAATGGAAAATTTGTTTTGTCTTCGTTACCTTAGTGAAGAAAAGATGAATGGTATTCGTTTTCTCAATATCGAAAAACCCTACACAGATTCTAATAAACGAAATATACTAACACTAAGGTATTCCAAATCCGGATAGGTAAATACCTATTAATTCTCTTCCATTTGAATACTTCTTCCATTCTAAATCACTAAAAAAAAAAACTTCGGGATTATATTGCTAAAAAAGAAAAATTCTTAAACCCAAAATTTATATTTTATTTGTTCGCTTTAAAAAATTCTAGACCAAAAGATTTGTCTAAGCGTAACAGTTAGAGTTATACTAACTAAGGAAATAAAATTAAGTAGACTAGTAGACTTGAAAGAAGATCCCAGCCAAGCCAGTCGATAAATCTTGAAATCAGATATCCCGCGCAATAATCAACAAAGTAAACTAGACGGTTTGGTCAAAATGAGTTCTTGTTTTGACTAAATGGTTCTGGATGACTTGACAACTTCAATTCGACTCGACCAATCCAGTCTATTCGATTTTCCACGTTTATAGGAGTTCATCTATGTTTTTGATTTACGAATATAACACTTTTTGGGCATTTCTAATAATATCAATTTTTATTCCTATTTTGGCATTTTTAATTTCCGGGATTTTAGCACCGATTAGGAAAGGGCCGGAGAAACTTTCTAGTTATGAATCGGGTATAGAACCAATGGGCGACGCTTGGTTACAATTTAGAATCCGGTATTATATGTTTGCTCTCGTTTTTGTTGTTTTTGATGTTGAAGCGGTTTTTCTTTATCCATGGGCAATGAGTTTCGATATATTGGGTGTATCTGTATTTCTAGAAGCTTTTATTTTCGTGATTATTTTAATTCTGGGTTTAGTTTATGCATGGCGAAAGGGAGCATTGGAATGGTCTTAGCTCTTGAATATTCAGACAATAAAAAGAAAAAAGGAGAAAAAAGATTGAAAAAATTATGAAGTCCATTAAGTTTCCTTTATTTGATCGAACGGCTGCCAATTCAGTTATTGCAACTA